GCGTATCGACGGAAAAGAAATCGCGCGTGTCGAATGGATCCGAGAAGGTAGGGTTCCTCTACAAACCATTGGAGCGAAAATTGAGTATTGCTCCTATAGAGTTCGAACTATCTATGGGGTATTAGGAATCAAAATTTGGATATTTATAGATGAAGAATAATAAGAATAAGACTCTACTTGTCTTTACGTTCTATTCTTCGATAGAACAAAAAATGACAAATTCTTTCATTTTTTGATTGAACATAAAAAAATGAGCAGTTCTAAAAAAATGAGCAGTTCTAAATTCTATAAGGTTAAATAAAAATTTGATTGATCATTTAATATAATTGCTATGCTTAGTGTGCGACTCGTTGGGTTTTTTAGGCTTAGGATTCAAAAAAAGAAATGGGCGGACCACAGTATAAGCTAATAACTAGAGCACTAATAACCAACTCATCGCTTCGGATTATCTGGATCCAAAGAATCAGTCAAGATATGATATATTGGTCATATCATTATAGCAACTGAAATCTTTTTTTGCATTAAGTAAAAGAAAAAAAACAATCTGATTTGGAATCTATGTAAATTGTGAAGCAAAATAAAAAAGTATGCGGATAAATAGAAGGATGAGAGAAAGAGAGAAAAAGAAATAGCAATGAAATGATATATGATTCCAATATGTAAGGTCTATGAAGCATCTCATAAAGAGCAATGTAATAGAGCATCCATAGAGATTCATCAATAATTAGATGAATATCTGTTCATCGAAGAAAAAATCAAGAGCCTTAAGTCAATAAAGACTGAGAAGGTTGACTCAAGAACAAATTAACAAATTTTATTTTATTTTTATTAAATTAAATATTAAATTAAGGCTCCATTGGAGAATTCAGACCTAAGCATTAATCGAGAAGCGATGGGGACGACGGAACCCGTGAATGCAGAGGATTCTATTGAAAATGAATCCTAATGATTTATCGGGTAGGATGGCGGAACAAACCAGAGACCACTTCATTTCTTTTTATTCTGATTCTGAGAGGTCATGAGTTAACCCGACAACTGAAATAGATATTGAAAGAGTAAATATTCGCCCGCGAAAATTTTATTTTCATTTTTTTTTTTGTTAAATTTTTGTCGATCCGATATGAATATGATAAAAAAAGACAAAACAAAATAAAGATTCGTTCTAACATTATAACAAAAACAAGATCAGACATTATCTATAAATAGAATCCATGTTTAATTACTTATATATATCCAATATATATCCAAACAAGATATACAAATTTCTAATAGATCAGATAAAATCTCAAAGCAAAGAATCCCAGGATTCAATCTATTATTCATTTAATACCTGTATATCTTAAGAAAAAAAGAAAATATTTTTTAGTCATTTTTTTTTTGTTCGCGAGGAGCTGGATGAGAAGAAACTCTCATGTCCAGTTCTGTAGTAGAGATGGAATTGATAAACAACCATCAACTATAACCCAAAAAGAACCAGATTTCGTAAACAACATAGAGGAAGAATGAAAGGAATATCTTATCGAGGTAATCGCATTTGTTTCGGTAGATATGCTCTTCAAGCACTTGAACCCGCTTGGATTACTTCTAGACAAATAGAAGCGGGGCGCCGCGCAATGACACGAAATGTACGCCGTGGTGGAAAAATATGGGTACGTATATTTCCAGACAAACCAGTTACGGTAAGACCTACAGAAACACGTATGGGTTCGGGGAAAGGATCTCCCGAGTATTGGGTAGCTGTCGTTAAACCGGGCAGAATACTTTATGAAATGAGCGGAGTAGCCGAAAATATAGCAAGAAAGGCTATTTCAATAGCGGCGTCCAAAATGCCTATAAAAACTCAATTCATTATTTCAGGATAGGAATATAGAACCAAAGGAAAGAAGTCTTGGGACTAAAAAAAAAAATTGCGGGTTTCCTCTTTTTTTGACAAACAATATTTCTTTTTTTCTTCATCCTTTGTTACATTGAAAGAAGAGATTAAAAAAATGATTCAACCTCAGACCCATTTGAATGTAGCAGATAACAGCGGGGCCCGAGAATTAATGTGTATTCGAGTCATAGGAGCTAGTAATCGCCGATATGCTCATATTGGTGACGTTATTGTTGCTGTGATCAAGGAAGCAGTACCAAATACACCTCTAGAAAGATCAGAAGTGATCAGAGCTGTAATTGTACGTACTTGTAAAGAACTCAAACGCGACAACGGTATGATAATACGATATGATGACAATGCTGCAGTTGTCATTGATCAAGAAGGAAATCCAAAAGGAACTCGAATTTTTGGTGCGATCGCTCGGGAATTGAGACAGTTAAATTTCACTAAAATAGTTTCATTAGCTCCTGAGGTATTATAAGACGAGACCTCAATATAGTTATAGTATTTAAATTAGAGTATTGAAATGACATAGATTAATTAGTAGATTGTGTCTCACGTATATACCTTTACTAAGTAAAAAAAAAAGAACATGTTGGTTATATCAAAATTCGGGAGCAACAATAATTTTAGTTTACCATGGGTAAGGACACTATTGCTGACATAATAACCTCTATACGAAATGCTGACATGAATAGAAAAGGAACGGTTCGAATAGGATCTACTAACATCACTGAAAACATTGTTAAAATACTTTTACGAGAAGGTTTTATCGATAACGTAAGGAAACATCGGGAAAGCAACAAATATTTTTTGGTTTTAACCCTACGACATAGAAGGAATAGGAAAGGACCCTATAGAACTATTTTAAATTTACGACGGATCAGTCGACCCGGTCTACGAATCTATTCTAACTATCAACAAATTCCTAGAATTTTAGGCGGGATGGGGATTGTAATTCTTTCTACTTCTCGGGGTATAATGACAGACCGGGAGGCTCGACTAGAAGGAATCGGCGGAGAAATTTTGTGTTATATATGGTAATCTGTCTGATATCCGAATTGTATCCGAAATTTTCCATTTGTGAAAAAAAAGAAAAAAAGCACGGGTTGTCTAATAGAACTCCTTCTGCCCTACGGTAGTTGATACGTCAAAGAAGTTTTACCTGGAATAAAAGAACAAAAATAGATTCATAGAGGTTTAATTAGTGAATCACGTACACTCCAGATTCCTTTAGATAATGAAGATCTGATTCTAGGTTTTAGGAACAGGAAGGATCCGATCGAGTTTTATACGTATACCACCGTGGGATAGAGCCAACAAAAGTGAAGTAAGCGCTTATGATTCAACCAGGGGGCGTAGAATTTATAGACTCCGCAACAAGGATTCGAACGATTAGGTAGTTTTTTCAACTTCAAGATTCCTTTCAGGGGGGATCCAATTCAAGGTTCAAAAATTGCAAGAAACTTATTTTCTTCCAATAAGTGGATTCGGAAAAATTTAAGGAATAACAACTATGAAAATAAGGGCTTCCGTTCGTAAAATTTGTGAAAAATGTCGACTAATCCGTAGGAGGGGACGAATTATTGTAATTTGTTCCAACCCGAGACATAAACAAAGACAAGGATAATCTTTCTATTCTAACTTTCTATTCTAAAAAGAACTCCTTAAAGAAAAGAAACTAATCTTAAAGAAAAGAAAGCGATGAACAAATAAAAATAGAAGATCTTTTTTGACATGAAATGGATATATCCATATAGCTCTGACTTATCTTTATGAAATGATAAAATATGGCAAAACCTATACCAAAAGTTGGTTCACGTAGGAATGGGCGCAGTAGTGCACGGAAAAGTGCACGTAGAATACCAAAAGGGGTTATTCATGTTCAAGCAAGTTTCAACAATACCATTGTTACTGTTACAGATGTACGAGGTCGGGTAATTTCTTGGTCCTCCGCCGGTACTTGTGGATTCAAGGGTACAAGAAGAGGGACTCCTTTTGCTGCTCAAACCGCAGCGGGAAATGCTATTCGAGCATTAGTAGACCAAGGTATGCAACGAGCAGAAGTTATGATAAAGGGTCCTGGTCTCGGAAGAGATGCAGCATTACGAGCTATTCGTAGAAGTGGTATACTATTAAGTTTCGTACGGGATGTAACCCCTATGCCACATAATGGCTGTAGACCCCCTAAAAAAAGACGTGTGTAGAAATAAACACTAAAGAGATTTCAAGAGAAATAAATGATTCAATGATCTGATCAAATAAAATAATATTACTATGGTTCGAGAGAAAGTAAAAGTCTCTACTCGGACACTAGAGTGGAAGTGTGTTGAATCAAGAACAGATAGTAAGTGTCTTTTTTATGGACGCTTTATTCTGTCTCCACTTATGAAAGGCCAAGCCGACACAATAGGCATTGCGATGCGAAGAGCTTTGCTTGGAGAAATAGAAGGAACATGCATTACACGTGCAAAATCTGAGAAAATACCACACGAATATTCTACCATAGTAGGTATTCAAGAATCAGTACATGAAATTTTAATGAATTTGAAAGAAATTGTATTGAGAAGTAATTTGTATGGAACTCGTAACGCCTTTATTTGTGCCAAGGGTCCCGGATATGTAACTGCTCAAGACATCATCTTACCGCCTTCTGTGGAAATCGTTGATAATACACAGCATATAGCTAGCCTAACCGAACCAATTGATTTGTGTATTGGATTACAAATCGAGAGAAATAGAGGATACGGTATAAAAACGCCAAAGAACTTTCACGACGGAAGTTATCCTATAGATGCTGTATTCATGCCTGTTCGAAATGCGAATCATAGTATTCATTGTTATGGGAATGATAATGAAAAACAGGAGATACTTTTTCTAGAAATATGGACAAATGGAAGTTTAACTCCTAAAGAAGCACTTCATGAAGCCTCTCGGAATTTGATTGATTTATTTATTCCCTTTCTACATGCGGAAGAAGAAAACTTACATTTAGAAAATAATCAACACAACGTTACTTTACCTTTTTTTCCTTTTCATGATAGATTAGCTAAACTAAGAAAAAAGAAAAAAGAAATAGCATTGAAATATATTTTTATTGACCAATCAGAATTGCCTCCCAGGA